AGATAAGGAGTAGGTGAGTGAGTCCTCGCTGACCTGAGCGATTTCGATCACCTAGCAGGCCTTTTATTTGGTAGGTAACATCGCCAAAGCGTATCATCAGATTTTACTACGAAGGAAGGAACTCGCCAGAAGATCGGTCTGCAAGAAAGGCCTACTTATCCGCGGGTTCATTGACAAAACCGCCGTAGGAATGGAGACCTTTCAATAGAGCGGAGGCAGACTGATCAACGAGAAAGAGGCCCTACTCACTACAAAGGAATACACCACAAGATCGAACTGCACTCATGCCTCTCCCGCATCAAGTTGACCGCCAGACTGGAGCTTCGTAACATGTTGACGAAGACTTCCGAACTGAGGGTTCGGTCAGTACAAGAGACTACTTTGTCTCCTCGGAAGAAGAATAGCCCCGCTCTCTAGCCGACTGATCCCGTTGATCAAACTGGGAGGGAACGTGTCACATTAGAGGTGAACGATCAGAGGTGTCCTCTAATCACTACGATGAGCTGGTCCCTCTTTTAGTAAACTCAGCTATGAATATTCAAAAATGAATGCCGGGCTCTTTCTTTCACAGCTAACCCCATTTTATTAATGCCGAGACTTTCTCTTTCGTTGAGCCCCGAGCTTGTGGTCCTCCTTTGAGTTTGGGTTCAATTGGATGAATCTGTCAAGTCAAGGTCAACGTACGTAGCAGCAAGGATGGTGCATCGCCTCTTTCTCGTTCTCGCTCGGGAGCCAAAACGAACACGCCTGCTACCTACTGTACTGGACCTTCGACCAGGCATTCTACCTTTGTCGAATCGGAACCAATACCACTGCATTGCGCTCGAACAGTTGAGCGGCCGCCGGCCCTTCCGTGCACAGATATAGATTCATTCTTCGTACCTGGTCCAGCCTCACAACTCTTCGCGGGTTGGTAAGAAGTCAGTCTTGTTTGGTAAGACGGAATTTGACAAAGAAAAGAGAGTGCTCGCCCCGGCCAACAAAGACCGTAATTACATAGATAACTGCTCCTCCCCTTCTCCGTCTTTAAGGCTTTAAGGCGAACCGTATGGCGGCTGGAAATAAAGACGACCTCACCTTCTCGTAGATGGTGTCAGTGAGAGCCGTTTTAGTACCCCCCGTTGACCTTTTTTTGTAGATAGAATCTTCAATGAGTGGAAACAAGCAACCTTACTAAGCTAAGAAAGGTGCTTGTTGAGTAAGGCCGGCTTTCTTCGAATGCTTGAGCGCTTCTTTCTCATATCGATCATTCAATATCCTTGACTTTTCAATAAGGGGCGCGTTAGCTAGGCCGTTTTCTTGCAGGAGTGCTAGCGCGCGCCCTTACGTTTTCTTTGCTTGCTCTGCAGTACGAGCCTCATACAAAGCCGCGCCCCTTTAATATGATGAAGAGGGGCCGCCCTCTTTGATTTTCCGCACCAATCCTTATTTACTACTACATCTTTTTTGGGGTGTATAGCTCAGTTGGTAGAGCATTGGGCTTTTAACCTAATGGTCGCAGGTTCAAGTCCTGCTATACCCAAACCTAACTTGCACTATACTATGAGTAAGGATACTTTGTAGCGCCCAAGGGAATTGGATAAGGAGAAAGTCTCTTACTTTCAAGGTTAGGAGCGGGTGAAGGATGTGATCCGGGGCCGGGGCTGGTCACAGATATCACCTATCGTCGCTGGGGAACTACTCTCCTCTGGTATTAGCATTAGCAACCCCCGCTGAAAGAATGAATGCCCGCTCATATAGATTCTATTTCGTGCTTTGCTATAACCTTCCTCGCTCATTTGACTTTTCTTTGGCCTGGTGGGCATGAAAAAGAAGACTGGAAGAGGTATCAACACCCACATTCATCAATAAGAGTAGGAGTCATATAGGTATAGGTTAGCCTTTCCTTCCTCTGGTCATGTGTAATAGCCGGAGGGTAGAATTCGTATCTGTCTGTCTGCAGTCCTATGTAGGTATGTCCAGTGGTCCAGCCTGTCGGTCAGTTGATAGTTTGATCGAAGCCATGAAGGTACCTTCCTAAACTGAGATTGAAATCTATTTTCAAAGCATTTTTTTATCACTTTCTTTTGGAAAGAAAGTATGTTCAAGGAAGTAAATATGTCATGGTTGCAGGAGTCTATTCATCGCATATAGACTGCAGGGACATCGTGCGCGGCATAACCATCGAGTTGAAGTCGAGACCTAAAAGATCGAATGGAACAGTACATAGACAAGTCAATCTCTTATGAGTGTGAAGGTAGTCCCTTCATTTCATTACTAAAAATTCAGGTCTTCATCATTAGAAGGGAAGTAGACTACTCAAGAATTTTACACTTCGTCATTGAAATTGAAATTGAATATTGTTAAGAAAAAAGACGGAATGAATGTTTATCTTTACTAGGAACTTGAGTAAGGAGTAGATCCTTTTGTTGTTTGGGAGTTTTCTCGACCTTTCTTTATTTAGTGTACCTACTTGAGCCGGATGAGGGGAAATTTTCACGTATGGAGCACTGAGTTACTTACGGAATCTCAAATCTCTCTCGCTTCTTCAGCTTGTTCCTGTTCGTCTATTCGGGACGGGGCAGGCAGCCCACATACATGAAGAGAAGAATAGAGAGGGGGTTATCCTGCTTAAACTTGGGAAGTTTACTACTGGAAATTGGGAAGGGCTATAAGTAGGCCGTTTGCTATTGCTATAAGGGCTGCTCGCCTTTATACGGCTTGGCTTCGCTATCGCTTCTATGTAGTGTAGTGGTCGACCTAAAAAGTCGTATTCCTTCCATGCCTATTATCCAGTGCTAGAAGCTTCGCCAGAAGCAAGCAAGACGAGGTCGCTCTGCTTCGTAGACAAGGCTCGTTCCGTACTTTACTTACGAGCTCGTGTAGTACTCGCCCCTATCTCTTCTCTAAAGGGGCGCACACTCGCTGTCTACTAAATGAGCTCACGAAGCGATCTGGGAGCGAAGCCTTAAATTGAGTTGCTTCCCCCCTTTTCTTTTCCCTCACCCTACTCTTTCATTTCCGCTTAAGCTTCCCCGGTTTGGGGGATTAATTGATTGGATACCCGAGAACCATAATCTTTCCTAGGAACAGCTTCTACGACGATAGATAGGGGTCAGGTTTGTTTGGCATCTATGCCCCCTGCCCTCCAAACAGTATGGGAGCCTTTCAGCTCGTACTGCTCACACTCCTAGATCTTCACGGCACCTCCTCCACCATAATGTGAGCTGGGAGCAGCTCCGAAAGAAAAGCGAGGCCTACTTAAATAAGTAATGAGCTTTCAACAACGTTAACAACACTACGAAAAAAGTAAACTATGGTTGCCCACTGATCTGATCATAGGTGAAATCCAACCCCTTCTCTGCTCCTTTCCTGACCCTTTCTAAGCTCTTGAATCCTGCCCTGCGCCTCTCTAGGCTTCGCTCTCGCTCATGACTGGTATATGGATCTCTCTATGTAGTGATCGGCCTTCTAGAAGCTTCGCCAGAAGCGACTAGTCGCTTCCCGAATGCCCCTTTCCTTCGCTACTAGGAGAGTCGCTAGCTTGCTTGCATTCTATTCTATAAGCGGAGCGACTTGTCGAGTCTACGAAGCTTCGTAGTTGCTCCCCCCCTTTTTTTTTCTTTTGCCCCGCCATGCTACTAGATCCATAATGACCGGCGAGTCGGAACATGTATGAATATAACCACGCGGAGCGCCGTACCGGCCTATCGAAGCGAAGAAAGAGATCATTGAGCCTATTTAGCCGAGCTAAGGTTTGGAACCTTTATAAATAAGATATCTATCTATATATAAAATAATAAGCTAAGGGGGCTGGGAATCGCAAGAATTGAAAAGTCCTCCATTGAATGGGATGAGAAAGACAGGTTCGGAAATGGCCGGATTAGCAGGAGGAAGGCCGGCCCCACCCTGAAACAAAGGTGTACATACATAAATAAAGAGACTGGTTATGGCCTTGATAGGCCTCCTTCCCATCTATCTTGACCGGGAAGAGGGGGGAGGCTCTTGCGGAAGCCCTGCCCCCCCTTCTCTATTCTATTTTGAGGATCCGGCTTTCCGGACTCGTAAAAGACGGCTAGGAACAAGAATAGGGTCAGTAGTCTCTGCCGTTGCAGGTCCTTCTCCTTCCGCTGAGATGGCCCTCTTTTTTGTTTTGTTTGTTCACCGCGGCACAAAATCATGAAGAAGCTGGAATAACTCAGAAAGAGAGTGGCGCCTAGCCGTTGAGAGCGTCTGTTGTCTTTGTAGAGGAACAGTACGATCTTGGACTGGCCCCCTTCGCATGACCTAGAAAGAAAAAGAAGTCCGTGCTACTATAAGGCCTCTAAACTCCTCCCTCAGGACACTGTTGCGTTGCCCATGGGGACGGGCTAGCCCCGACTTCCATAGGTCCTTGGTTCGACCTCCTAATGAGAATTGAGGTCCTTGCGCGGGCGTCTCATCCCTAAGACTTGTTTGCTCTGTATGGAGTGCCCCGTGGTTCCTCGAGTGCCAGCCGCAGAGAGGAATGCCATCAACTAGGGCGCTATTGGCCACTAACCACTCGCTCGCCGGACGCTCGGGCTCCGCGTTTCAAGTTCGTTATCCTAACCGTATCCTCTGCTCCACCGGGAGCCTGACCCCTTCTTCTATCTTATCTACTGCCTTGCTCCTCGGCTCCATACTGCTCCAGCCGCTCGCTGTAATAGCTTGCTTCTCGGGTGGCTCGCACCCTGGGTGGTGCGGCTGAGCCAGAGCGGGCTCAGCAGTCGGCCTATCTTTCCGGGCGCACGCATAAAGGCATGATTAGTTCCACAAATCTCACTGCACTGACCATAGTAAACTCCTTCTCGTTGTACCGAAATAGAGGTTTGATTTAAACGACCAGGTACAGCATCACATTTTACACCTGAGGAAGGTACAGCCCAACTATGAAGTACATCAGCAGATGTTACAATAATACGTAGATGACTTTTGGCTGGTACAACCACTCGATTGTCCACTTCTAATAAACGTAATTGACCCAATTCTAGATCATCTTCTGGAATCGTATAACTGTCAAAAGTGAGTGACTGTTCATCGGAACTGTTATAGTCCGAATACTCATAAGGTTGGGTCGACGCCCGTCTCCCCCCAAACTGTACTTGCAAGTTTCCCCGCAAAAAGCTCTCCACGCCTACTCTTAGAAAGAAGACTCTTTTTCTTTAGTTAGTACCGACCGTAAGACCCTTTATGAGTAAGGGGAATCGAAGGCCGGGGAAAGTTTATTGGCAACAGGGAACCCTTTCTCACCCAGTCCTACCTACCCTATGTATTCGAGGGGGGGGCTGGAACCGAAAAAGACCTGGTTCCACACATATGAGACAGGCAGAAGGTATGGGACGACCAGTTCACCATGGAAAGCGAATTCGATCCTATAGTCGTCTTCTTTGTTCGATAAATGCGCAGTGGAAAGGGATGCTAGTCGGCTCGGAGAAGTTGTAGGCCCCAATAAAAAAGATCAAGAGTGATTCCTCACCTATCCTGTCAGGGGCCCAGTTGAACACTCGAGTATAGATTCCCTATGCTCATCGGCCGGGGCCGGCCGGCCCGTAGATCTGGATCCATCCATAGACCTGACCTGATATCGTTTGTCCAAAAAGAAAAAAGTAGGTTTTTAGTAGTAGTTCATGAGACCTCGAATTCCCACGTTCCAGCTTGCATTATGCCAACAAGTCCCACCCCCAACTCTAGCTGAGAAGTTGAGTCACCCTTCTTCTTTTTTTTTCAGAAAAAGAATCGAATAAAGAAAGAGATAGTCTATATCCTGTATCGATCATAGGATCACTCTATGAATAGGTAAATTCTCTGTGACCTCCCACCGTTCACGACATCCCTTGCTTCTCGCTGCGAACGGCTCCTCGGTGGAAGAGTAGAAGCGCTGGTCCCCTTCGGTCAAGTTGCTTGTACCTGCTGTTACCTACCGTAGGACCTCCGTCCCCGAAGCGAAGAAAGAGGAGCAGGAACAAGAGGTTGTCCTCTCCCGGCCCAGTAGTTCCGCAACTACTACCGTGGTTGTTGCCAACGGGGATCCCCCATTCCGAAAGGTTACTGGGCCAGCCGTTAGGTCCAAAGTTGTATGCCACAGCTATGGTGCCGATAGATTCACTACTTCAGCGCCGTTATCGGACATTTCAGGCTGAGCATCTATTTCTCGTATATCGCTCCACACCGAGAAGAGGGATGTGTACCTCCAGCAACAACAAGATGGAACCATAGGCTTCTATGCTGGGAGCATTTCGGGGTATAGGTCTAACCATCTCAACTCCCCGTTTCTGGCATGCTATAGTTATTTAAGTCTCTCGACGGCGGGAATGGGAGATTACCGGTAAGCCAGATGCTTCGCGAACCATATTCTTAAGGCATTTCGTTGCACTTAAATCACCCTCGTGAAGAGGCGCACTCCGATACCATTGATGTCCAATAGCTTTGATAGTAATGGCTGGATTTACTACTACCTCGTCCATTGAGTATAAGAGAGCAAATGATGGTATAGCAATGAACATCGGGATGATACTAGGAAATATGGTCCGAAGAATCTCGATAGTAGTTCCATGAACAATCCTTTGCGGGATTGGATTTTTTTCTTTTTGGAAATGCCATAAAGCGCGAACCAAGATCCGTGAGACGAAAACCAAAATAAGAATGAGGAAGAAAAAGATATCGTGATGTAAGTCTATTATTCCTTGCATCATAGGTGTTGCTGCGTCTTGAGATCCTAATTGCCATGGTTCCGCTGCATCACAAGGAGCAATTGTGAGAAATAGCCATTCTAGAACAATCATTTGATCTGTTTCATTCTTTGACTGCTCTGCTCCCCCAAAAAAATGGAGAGACTTGTTCTTGCTCTTCCAATTCAGGAAGACTTATTTCGCCGGTTGGTCCAACCAAGAAAGACATGGGAATTTTGGGCGTCAGATTCTTCTTCTTCTCTTACTTACGATATTTCGAGTTGGATGAACAGATCGCTCCTAAAGGTTTAATAAGACATTAGATTCTCATTCATCAATAACTCGACTTCCAGCTTCTCACATGGAAGGGTCCGGTCCGGAAGAAGAGGAAAAGGAGTTCACCTCAAATCAAGGCAACGCGCACTCAATCCATCTATCCTGTCTGATTGAGAAAGTCTTTAGGTTCCAGAGTTCCGACCTATAAAGGAGTGAAACCGCTTCCAAAGACTCAGCGATAGGGTAGGGCGTAGTGACTACTCAGATGAAAGCTTCGGAGGAAGCATGGTGTTAAACGAGGTCGGTGAAGCATACCTTCCATCCAGTGCTATGTTTGCAAGAGAAGGTGTGATCGTAGGAGCTCAACCTGTTGCCGGTGGTTTGAGACATAACCGCTGCTAGGGGAATAAAAGGTTTGGTCCTATCCGCTTTTAGAGTGATCGCAGACTTAAGTAGGTCCCTGAGAGTCCTCGCATCACAGCCTGCTCTTATACAATTCCAAAGCATTCTTTTCATAGGCAGACTAACTACTGGATACAAGATAGGGTATACTGGTTCTAAGCCTACCTTTTCTTTTCCTTACTCGCTGACAACCTTGCTTACTTTGAACTTTTTCTTAAGCTTGGCAGACTAGCTCCTAACTTCCTTGATAGAGCGATGAGCTTACTTAAATAGAGTTCTATCCTCAGGAATTACTTAAAAGAGAACCTTGCACCAGAACGAGGGTCGATGTAATTGAGCTCTTACTTCGGGATAGCTGCTTTAGAACCTAACCTTATTTTGACTTCTAGGGTTTGCTGGTTCTAAAACCTGTCTCCCCCTTTTTTGAGGAAGTAAGGAAGTGGATAAACCTTATAACCCTGTAGGAGTAGGAGCCAGCTAATCCCTCTATCAGTCTAACCCCGCGAGCAAGGAAACTAGCTAAGCAAGTCATTCCAGGTCAGGAAGGGCAGAAGAAGAATTGAATAAAGTAAGGAAGTCCCGGGGCTGGTGCTATAGTAAACTGCCACAGGTACTAGGAGTAAGCCTGCAAGTAGTATTTATTAAGTTAAGCAGTAAGCCCTAGAGCTCGAGATTGTAAGTTTCAGGTACTAGTTTACAAATCGTATAAGCCGACTGTCTTTTGGTAAACTTATGTGCCCTCATCTCTCCTTTCTACTTGACGGCTGGCCCCCCTCCTAGTCTCCTACAAGCGCCTAATTGAGACGAATTCTCGGTAGGGCTGTCTCTGATCTGGTTTTTCGCTGCTGGCTTAAGGTATACTACTACGGTGTAGGGTGTCTCGATTAGCGTGGTTCTTTGCTGTGTCTGCTAGGTAACCCGAGATGGGTGATTCCGAAGATAGCAAGTTTCCGAACTAGGTTTCCTAACACAGAACTCCAGTGACGAAGCATGTCTCCTTCTATCTGACCGGTGTCATTTTTATGTTCCCCATGGCTTTTTTCATTAGCTTTTCCGAGAGCTTTTCCCGCCACATGGAATTTTTGACCCTTTTATCTGGATGGGCGTATTTTGCCGTCTCTCATTGCCGTTCTGATCGTTGGCTGTAACCTTTCTATTTCCTAGTTTCCAGGGTCAACAACCCACAATATCACCACGCACCCTACAAGGGAGAGAAGCAAGCCCGATTCACTAGCCTAGCCCGGGTACATCACTTCCTATAGTGGAATTGAAGGAAAGCGGCAGCTAATTGAATGAGTTATGCCGCACATGATTCATCTTCAACCGAGATTACATCACATCAATGAAGGAATGCAAGTAAGATCAGAAAGTCCATCATTAAGGCAAAGAATGCAATATCTTCGATTCAAAATTTACGATAGAATGTCAAAGGTATTAACCTTATAACTAATAGACAGTGCTGCTACAGGTTCACTTCTGTTATTGGAATGCCTCTTTGTCACAGAAAGAGAGGCCTACGAGAGGGGACTTTTGAAAAGGGAAGCCTATATCTACCGACCCTACTTCACTTCCAACTAGTGCATTGCCTCTTTATTAATGAAATGGAATTGGTAATCGCACATATGAGACTTCTTGTTCCTTCTTGCTTAACGTAAGGCTTGCTGCTACCTTCCCTTCCTTCTCTGTCAGGGCGGGAAAAAGACCGGCTCTCTAGTTCTGTCATGGAAGGGGGGCAAGGTGCTGACCGATGTCGATTAGGAAGCTGCTCCTCTTTACAAGAAGTGAGGCAGCGAAGCAGAAGGGAACTAAGATTAGATGGAAGAGGAATCCCAATGGCTGCACGAAAAGCAACTGTAAAAGTCGCCGCAATTGGCTCGCACAAGTTCGGAAGGTTTGGTGAGAGGGGAACTAATGCTACTAGTCTCGGATATGGCTCAGAGTACTGCCTCGCTTAGTCCAGCTGAGCTCTACTATTAACTAATGAGACTTACATAGAGTACAAGTACCAAATACAGAAAAAAAGAGTTTTTGCGAGTAAGTGCGAAAGCTTTTGCATCTTCTTTTCCGTCTACTAATTTGAGCTCTTCCTGCCGATCAGTGCGACTCCAAAATCCACATACAGAGAAAGCTGATGTGCCCTTTTTAGCGCAGTTGCAATATCAATAGTTAGAGCGTAGTTGCAAAGCTTTCTTTCGTGAGCTAGCGCGGACTAAGAGCTCTATGCCATCTATGGAATAGCAGCCTGCTTGATTGACTGCTTGAAAGTTTAATCTAGGAAGGCAGGATATTGGGAAAAATCCCACATATGGTTAACTGCTTTAGGAGTGCCAGCTCCGGGCTAGAGAAAAGAGAGCCTATTACTGAAGCTGTGAAAAAGAATTGCTAGCGAAAGTGTTCTTTTTTTAGTCACCGATAAAGAAAGTAGCTAGGCTTCCTGGTGGTATGAAAGAAAGAGATCTTAGTGTCTTAACCAGAGACCTAACCTAGAATGACTCTTACTCGGTCGGAGGAAGAAAGACGAATGAATGCCGAAGAACTCAGAGTTGGACTGACCCGAGCTTCTCTTCAAGGTGTGGTAAGGTTTCTTATTGGAAGAGCGTTGAGGCTACTTTCTACTGGTTATCTCATAGGACTGCGCGAACACTGCCTTGTTACTGTCACTGAATGCCATACTATCAGGCGAGATGAAGCAAGCAAGAGAAGAGTTTCGAAAAGCTATTGATCCAGTTTTTTACCTAGAAAGATAGTAATAGAAAGAAAATAGACTGTGATGCCATATAGTGAACAAAAGGCATAATAATGTTTAGTTAATAGGCTGATCACCACTGCCTGAGTCTGATAGAATGCGTTCTTTGATACTTGTTGCCAATCAACGATTGATCTATGGGGTCAGAAAACGATGTTCGAAATCGTTTCTCTGTCCTCGGGAAAAACATATTAATAAGAAGGCAATGTATCCAGCTATACGAAAGCGGTTAGTTACGGCAGGAGAGACAGGGTTACGCGCTGTCCCACCATTATGTGGTGTGGTTAGCTGCGGAACTATCGGGCATCAAAGGGTGTTTTCGTGAGTATGCGGTTCTTGGGGATGATGTGGTGATTGCACACCTTCAGGTGGCTCAATCGTATGAGAAACTTTTGGGGATGATGGGACTTTCTATATCCAAGGAGAATAGTTGAATTTCTCACTCTGGAGCTTTAGAATTCGCAAAGAAGTTTTGGGTTAAGTCTGTTCAAGAAGACTTATCTCCAGTGTCTATGCGATCCCTCCTTACAGTTCGGTCGACTCTAGGCCTTTCTTTTACAGGACTTCTTCCAACAGACTTGCCAGTGACCGGTCCCTTCCATTCCTTTGTTCTATTACCTTCGATATCACGTCCAAGATTCCTCTGTCTGTTTTGTGTTGAATTGGTTGAGTCCAGCTATCGACGCAGGGGAAAGGGAAGCAAGTAAGCCATAGAGTCAGGCATAAAGCTAGGCCAGCTGGGGTAAGTGGCCCAGGAAGCTACTGTTACCTGTGGAGTTGAGACTGCTTATCGGGAATCCGCCGTGGGAATAAAGGAAGACTGCTTTTTTTTATTGGGACCAGCTGCGCTTACCTTGCTTAGCCATTGAAGAACAGACCCCTTTTATTAACAAGATTTTTTACTCATACACATTGCGATTGTGTCTCCTAATCGAAATTTCAGTTAAGGTTTGTGGAGAAACAGTCTTTACCTATGGTTTCGTGACCCTAGTACTCATCGCGGTCGGTTTCATTATTTAGAATTCCCATAGGAATTGGAAACTAATCCGATAAAGATTGGAATCTAACAAAAAGTTAGGAGTTAGTATGGGTTGTGCCTTTGGATGGTTGGGCATTAAAATTAGTCCTTGGAATAAACCGGAAGGAAAGGATCGACCAAAGGAGTAGCTATTGAGCTGTGGAATGTGCTGGTAAGGGCGAGTCCGGATGTAGTCTTCATTAGTTTTTTGTCTGAGGAGGAACCGGGTTACCAAAACTCACGACATTAAGAATGTGGTAGTTCTTTGAATGCAAGAGGTGTTGGTTCGAATCCAACTCGTGAGAAGGAATCCATGCACAAAGCAAAGGCATCAGGAAGAGGGGCGTAGCAAGAAATCCTTTAACAGCAGCAAAGACTTCGGAATGGAAACCTTATCTTAATAGGAAGTGGACAAGAATCATCGCTCCAAGAGAAGCAGACAATAGCCACTATCCCTGATTCCATGCAAGTGCTATAATCCGATCTGACTCCTCACGCTGGCAAGGAAAGAAATGACATAAAGGGAGGTCCTAACTGAATGAATTGAGGTTGAGTAAAAGCCATTCGCTTGAGAACAATTCTGCGATTGGAATTCGATCTGGGATTGGGATCTTAGGGCACTGAGAACCTACTGTATAGTACATTCAAGAGTACTCCTCATAAAAAATGTACAGAATAAAAGGCACACCCTATTCAAGGCCATGATGGTCACTCTCCCCGCGCTCTACTACAGGAAAGCTAGCCTGGTTGATCCACTACACGCTAAGAAGCAAGTCTCGACTAACTAAGTAAATCCGGGTTAGACTGAAAGTGACCATAAATTGAAATCTTCTTTCACAGACTAGCGATAGTTAAAAAGAGCGAAGCATAGCCGTGTTTAAGCCGAAGTGATTCCCGTGTTTACTGAGCTATATCTCTATCTATTAGTTAGCCGGCTTAAAGAGTTTAGACTCACGATACCGAGAAAGCAAGCCGATCATAGACGGAGGTTTAAGCTTGAAGTGAAGTGTCCGACCTAAGGTGAATCAGATGTTCGAAGGAGACTGTTCATGAACATGGATTGTTGGTATACCTGCACAATAGTTTTCTCTACAAGCCTACAAGCTTAGCTTTGGCTTAGCTTCCAACTAAGGCTAAGGGCATGGCATGTTCCCAAGCTAACTCTTGATAACCTCTGTTCACGCTCACGATGTTACTAGCACGGCTCAGCTTCTTTCCATGCTAAGCGAACTAAGCACAGGAGAAGCCTACAGGAAAGGAGATCTCGCTCTTTCCTTTTACCGGTCGGGATGTGCATCCTATCCTATAATAAGCAACTGGATGTTTCCAGCTTGGGACTTAGAGTAAGCAGGAAGCGTACTTGTTAAGAGTAGGGCGCGAAACGGTCTAACAATAAGGTTGGAGGGAGTGAGACTTCCTATGTTAGCAATAACCGCTGCAAGAGTGAGGGCAGCTATTTCATCCGGTCTGTCTGTAGTAACCAATTCCTTTCCTGCGGTCTGTCTCTCAGTCTGTCCTCTCATTCCAGGCAAGCAAGGAAGGCAGTTCGGTAGCTCTCCAACGGGCAAGTCAGTCCCAAGAGTGAAAGGGTGTGAACATTTAGGGCAAATACTTTATTGTATTGTACGAGATTAGTTGAGAGCTGATTCGCTAACATCCTCATCTGGAAGAGTTCGTTCTGTGCCACCTCTTCTGTGAAAAAGGCTTGCGCTCCTATAGGGCACATCCCGAGGGGCGTTCCATGATTGACTGAAAACGGGCAAATATTGTATGATAAAGCACTCTCTCTCCTTTCTTTCCCTGGCTCGTTTGCTTCTTTCTCTCCTCATTCGTGCATCTAGGAGAACGAAACGGCTACCTCTTGACTTTCAACCTACGACCGAAGTCAAGGACTTGACTGGACTGATCGCACTGATTGGATTCAAGACATACTTCAAATTCCTTTTAAGCTCAAAGTAATAAAAATCTAATGATGAAATTACGTAAAAGAAGAAAAAGCTAATCTATCAGTAGGCCAACCAATCAAGATAGTTTGCTTTTTATAAAGCGGAAGGCCAAAAGAGATCTCCAATAGTGCACCGAAATGGGGCCGGAGAGCCGGTAACCTCGTTCGCCTAAGATCGAAATCATCTGTGATTGAGACTACAAACTCTGTAAGGCTAGCTATATACTTAACACATGCATTTCGAAAGGTCTGAGACCAGAGTCTATCTGGGTGATGACTTCGGAAGATTCACTTTTTTAAGGGAGAAATTGTCTGTTACCTTTCTGTATCTACTCAATTAGACTCAGACAGAATAAAGAGTCACTTCGTCCCTCTCCCTTCGGTAAAGACTTAGTAAGCACAAAAGAGAGAAGAAAAGGATCTAAGACAGAAGCCTACAAGGAAAAGTCCCAAACAAATAGGTGCCAAAGCAAGACTAGAGGAAGACTCTTTCACTGTATGAATGATTGCCTCAACGCAACTCAAGAGGGGAAGAGAGGTTGAAAGCTTGAAACAAAGAAAGGGAAATGATAGTTTAAGATTTACCGTAGGAGAGATTTCATTCTTAGTGTCAGGGAATTTACTTCCATCCGATTAAAAGAAAGACTTTAAGGAGTCACTTTCATACAATCTTAATTTGGAGAGTTTTCTTCTACACGGAAACGAAGATCTTCGAGAACTAATATTGGACCGGGAATCAAAAAGGGAAAAAAGTAAAGTCTAAGCGCATATGGCACGAAAAGGAAATCCGATTTCGGTAAGACTTGATCTGAATCGTAGTTCAGATTCAAGTCGGTTCAGTGAGGGCGACCGCGAAAGTCACCGAAGGGGTCAGTCTTTTCCTACTGAACACTTTCCTGCTCAAGATAGGGTACTAGAAAGGGATCATACGAAGGCTATGTTCTTTTTTTAGATCTAGCCTGAATGACTCCTAAACTAAAGGTTTTCCTTATATCTAAAGTGTGCAGTGAGGGATCTTTCTATTCTAGGTAGCCAGTCTTTACTTCACTCGACCCAAGCAATGCCCAAAACTCCCATGTCTTTCTTGGTCGGACCAAGCCAACTATTTCCGACAAGTCTTTCCTCATTTTTCGAACAAGAAGCGGAACTACAAGAAAGAATCTCAATTTTATGAAGGAATACATTTTTTTTATTAACCACACACCGGTTATGAGAGTAGTAAAGGATTATTATGTAACGATTGAAAGAACTGTAACTGACAACGCAATGATTTTTTTAGTATTCTTACTCCTTTTTCTTGCGATCGCTTTCCCCGGCATTTTTATATCACTTTTTTGCAAAAGCGGGGTCTCTCTTGGTGCCCGGGCTTTCGCGGACTTGTTTTTAAAAAAGAGTTTTGGGGTCGCTGTTTTGATCCCTGTCTTCATCAAGCTTTTTTTCTTTTTAGGGGGAACCTCCCTCATAATGGAAATGAATCCCTCCGATAGTTGGGGGGACCATATAAAAACATCGGTGGAAGGCACCTCAAGCCCTTCTGCTGATGCAGGGCCCGTACCCCACCATGGGAATACTGTTTCGAATTCGACGGAGGGGCCAGCTAGCCCCGGTCGCTTTCCATATGAACCTGATGAGCTGATCGGGGGCGATTCCGTCTTGTCCATACAAAGGCGACTTTTATCTTCGAAGCCCTTTCCTAGTGCCGAAGAAATAGACTTCGCCCGTACGCAAGCGGAAGACCTCTTCGAGGTCAAGGTTCAGATCATTCAGCGAATGCAAGTTCTTGATCCGACCGGGGATTGGATGCGGCAGGGGGCTCGCGCTCTCGACTCCCCCAATAGCGCTACAGGGGAGTCGTCCTTGCGAAGACTCTATAGCTTTTTAGATGATCTCGATCGGGACGGGAAGACCTCTAGAGCTTTTTTTTCATTGAGCGAAAAAGTCGCCC